GCATTTTTACAATACAAACGTGGTGATCAGTTGGACTTTTGATTAATTAATATCTCTTGTCTCTTGACCCACCCCTTTTCGTTAATACACAAGATATCAAATTGACTGCTTGTGTTAGGGAAGCTTTTTCAGCGTAATTAATTTAACCTAACAAAAACGTAATCACGCTCTGTAGGACTTGAACCTACGACATTGGGTTTTGGAGACCCACGTTCTACCGAACTGAACTAAGAGCGCTTTCTTAATAAGGTTTCTTTAAGGTTTCTTTTTTTTTAACCCTAATACATCTTACATACATAATCTTTCATTTTATCATACTATAAAATGAAAGATTATGTATGTCCAATTAAATCTTAATCGATCTCAATCGATCCCTTGTTACTGCTCAGAGGAGAAGTCATAGGTAGGGATGACAGGATTTGAACCCGTGACATTTTGTACCCAAAACAAACGCGCTACCAAGCTGCGCTACATCCCTTTCAATTGGTCTACAGTGTCATTGTAGAGAATTCCTGCCTTGTTTTCCATATCATTTTTTTCATTGATATATTCATTTATCTTGCCCTTTCTTCTTTTTGGTCTCCTAGCATATACCACATATAAGAAAAAAGGAAAATGCATTTTTTTTGAAATGCTCAAGAAAGGGGCTTTTCTTTTTTTTAAGAAAGGGCAGAAATATTTTCTACGGAATTGTTATCCATTTAGGGATTCCGCGTACAAATACAAGTGGTCCTTAATCCTTAACTACAACTATCTATGTATCTGATCATATATGTATTAGCCTTATGTATTACAATACAATAAAGAAGGAGGATTTTCAATGCGAGATCTAAAAACATATTTATCTGTGGCACCGGTACTAAGTACTATATGGTTCGTATCTTTAGCGGGTCTATTGATAGAGATCAATCGTTTATTCCCAGATGCGCTGACATTTCCTTTTTTTTCATTCTAGTTATTGACGTGGGAGGGTTTGAATAAGATTAGAGATACAATTCTATATCCGAAACTACATCTCACCCCATTTTTTCTCTTTTTTCCCTTTTTATAATTCCAAGAAGGGATGAAAGAGAAAGAATAAAAGTCGATTCAATCACAACTAAAAAAGGGTAATTGAATCAAATTACTAGAGTGAAAAAAGAAAAGGAAATGCCAGTCTAGGGCAAGAGTATCATACAAGATCCTTAACAAAATCTAATACAATTAGATTAGAACTATAGTTAATTGTATTACTTATTAATTACTATCTATTGATTTCAACGAAATCTTTTATAATTTGGTTTCGTTCTAATTTTTTCTTTTTTTTTTTAGCTAAAAAATATAGAAGAGTTGAGTGAATCAAAAATCCAAAGGAGTTTCATGGCCAAGAGTAAAGATGTACGGGTAACGATTATTTTGGAATGTATCAGTTGTGTTCGAAACAGTGTTAATAAAGACTCAAGGGGTATTTCCAGATATATTACACAAAAGAATCGACACAATACACCTAGTCGATTGGAATTGAGAAAATTCTGCCCCTGTTGTTCCAAACATACGACTCATGGGGAGATAAAAAAATAAATGGAACAGTCAAAATGACATATTATAATATATTATAATATCTAAATATAGATTCTAATCTAAATAAACCCATATATAAACAAACCAAATCCTATTTTTTAATTCTAATTTTTTTAAAATCCGACCGAAATAGGATTTCGGGAAAAGGAATAAACAAACCATGGATAAATCCAAGCGACCCTTTCTTAAATCGAAGCGATCTTTTCGTAGGCGTTTGCCCCCGATCCAATCGGGGGATCGAATTGATTATAGAAACATGAGTTTAATTAGTCGATTTATTAGTGAACAAGGAAAAATTTTGTCAAGACGCGTAAATAAATTGACCTTGAAACAACAACGATTAATTACTATTGCTATAAAACAAGCTCGTATTTTATCTTTGTTACCTTTTCTTAATAACGAGAAACGGTTTGAAAGAACTGAGTCGACTGCTCCAACAATAGGTCTTAGAACTAGAAATAAATAGGTTTAGCTTACTTTTCAATCGAAGCAAAATTCCAATTCGAACTAAAACTTGGTTGGTGTTGTGTTCGAAAAATAGGAGAATCCTAATTTAATTCGTGTGTCATAATAAAAAAAAGCAGCGGGGAAGAAAAAATCAGTTTTTATTGAATTCTTTTGTTCATTTTGACAACTTTATCTTAATCTTATCCTATTTTATCCTCTACCTTCCCGGAGTTGATTCTCCGGGGAATTCCAGTCAAATTACTCCAATGGATCCAATATTTCATTGGAAATCATATAAAGACAATTCCTATTTAATATAGCTATTTGTGCAAGTATTTTACGATTTAGAAGCAATTGACTTTTGTACAGATCATTTATTAGTCGACTATAACTACAGGATACTCCTTTATTGCGAATTACTGCATTTATCCGAGTAATCCATAAACGACGAAAATCCCTCTTTTTCTTATCTCGATCGCGATGAGCCGAAATTAAAGCTCGTATTTTCTGTTGAGTAATAGTTCGAGTAAGTCTTGAATTAGCCCCCCGAAAACTTGATGCAAATAAACGAATTTTGTTTCTACGTCTCCGAGCTATATATCCTCGTCTAATTCTAGTCATTGAATAAATGAAACTTTGATGAATAACTAATTGAGTTGCTGTCTATCAGTTATTCTTTTTCCCCTTACTGATTTATTTATAACAAAACGGATTCTTCGGATATATAAAATAAAAATTCCAATGACTTTTGCTACTATAACCTTCCCAACCACAATTTTTTCTTATTTCGAAGTGAACTGTCTAAAAATAAGAAATTTTTTGATATCTAGTATCCATAACATAGTCAAATAGATATATATAAAGTAAATATAAAAAGAATAGAGTGGTTCCATCGTTTCTATGGTTACTTCTTAAACGGTGAGGTCCTCTCTATACACCGGAGCCTTTTCCTTCATTTAATGAATCTTATTTTTTTTGGTAACTTGTACAGTTCACACCGTTGTGTGGCTCTACCCATGAATTATCCAGTAATAGGTCTTTCACAATGAGATCTACCTATACAGTAACGGTATTTAATTCTGAAGGTTAGCTAGGTAGCTGATCCTGTTAGGCCGTTCTTAGAAGTATAAAATTTCTTCTTCTTAAATAATAAATAGGATTTCCCCCGCTTAATAAATAACCATTTGTTACCAATGGGGAATTGCTTCTCAGCTTATTGGATTTGCACCAACGGAAACCATAAATTTCATACGCAATAGGGAGATAGAATAGATTTTAGCCATTGAATTGAAAAATGTCATTTTATTCTATTTATTGGTACTGATCATTCATACGGATTGCTACTGGTTGTTATTGGTTCCTTTCTTTTGTTCCAGCCCATGATCTGAACGAGTCGCACATACACCCTAGTACATGTTCCTCGGCGCTGAGGACATCCCCTAAGAGCGGGGGATTTCGTGACATTTCGTATTGGCTGTCTTGTGTTTCTAATAAGTTGTTTAATAGTTGGCATGCTGAATTGTATACAGACTGAGCTGGTTTAGATCGCTCCTAACCGGATGCTTATGAATTCTTTCTATTTAATAGAATAATATTAAAGAACCGGGTAAGACAATAAATAAAATCTCAATCAAATCGCGGATTTATGCGAAATCCTTGCTATTTTCATCCAACTGCTACAAGATCCACAATTCCGTGAGCTTGGGCTTCTGTTGCTGACATAAAAACATCTCGTTCCATGTCTTCGGATACAACCCAAAAAGATTTACCTGTTCTTTGGACATAAACCATTGTGATGGTTTCGCGCAGGTTCAGTAGTTCTTCCGCTTCCAGGATAAATTCTCCCGTTTGGGACTCATAAAAAGAACTCGCAGGTTGATGCATCATTACCCTGGTGATATAACATACAAAAGGGTTTCGCAGAATGGGGTAAAGAGAAAACCACTAACAAGAAAAAATAGAACCGTACAGGCATCTTTTGCATATTGCATACGGCTCACGAATGGAATTTCCGATCGAAGATAAAATAGGATTTCTCATACCCAGATCGAAAAAGGTCCAATTACCACCCTTCTTTATTGGAGGAGTTCAAAATACTATGATGGTTCCGTTGCTTTATATATTTATTACGTCTGTAATTCAGCAATCCCAAAGTTTCTTTTTGATCCGATCAAATAAAATACGGAAAACTTTTTCATAACATAAATATTATTCAGAACTTTTCGGTGTGAAAAAAGTTTGTGACACTGAGATTCCGATAGATCAAATCGGAAATACTTAGTATTTCATACTGCCCTTTCGATACATAATTTAATGTTTTGAGAAACGAATTTTATCATATCGAATTCGAAGTGCCATGCTATTATTACTCAAGATTCTTATTTCATATGGCGAAGGCATAGACTTCTTTTTTTATCTCAAATAAAAAACTCATTGGCGCCAAGCGTGAGGGAATGCTAGACGTTTGGTAATTTCTCCCCCGACCAGGACAAAGGATCCCATTGAAGCGGCTAATCCCATGCATATTGTATGTACATCTGGTGGCACAAATTGCATGGTATCATAAACAGCTATTCCGGGTATTACCCATCCACCGGGAGAGTTTATAAACACATAAAGCTCTCTGTTACGATCCTCTATAGTGAGATATACCATAAGACCAATAAGTTGATTCGAGAGCTCATTATCAACCTCTTGGCCTAAAAAAAGTAATCTTTCTCGATAAAGTCGGTTGATTAGGATAAAATTGTATCCCTTAGGAACCGTACATGCACCTTTTAATGCATACGGGTCAAAAGAATAGTGAAAAAAAAAAAAAGGCTCAATGTATAGATTTCGGCTCCTGCTCTTTTTTTAAAAGCAAAATTTTTCTAACGAAGGAGCTTTTTCTTCTATTTTTTATTGTAAGAAAGAAAAGTTTGTAAACCTTTCACTAGAATTTCACTCTAATATATAATCGAAAAAAATTCATTAAACTCGTTGAATTAACTTCTCAATTGATGTATTCTTTCATCGAGATACACCCTCAATCACGATGTCATTTTCTTGTTCCTGAATGGGCCTCTTGAATTCTTTTAGGTTTATGCTCTACTCCAGGTAAAGATAGGTCCGATTGTAATTTGCACATATAGGACAAATGTACCTACTACCATTTCTTTTTACTACAAATTTTTGTTGAATCGGTTTCGTGTCTTCGGCCAAATTTTCGACGCATTCATCCTGTTTTACTCAATTGATTAATAGGGATCATTCCTATTTTTTAGTATAGGAAAAAAGATAATTTCTAATGAGGTATCAATTAATAACCTAGTCAACTATATAATATGGTAATACAAAATTTAGAATTAGAAATAAACGCAGCAATCATTGGTATATTACTAAGTTGGGGTTGTTCTAAACGGAGCCTGGATAATTTGATTGGTCCAACCAAGTCAACCATAAATTATTCTAATTGATAATATTAATCTGGATTCCCCTAAAATGGATCTAATTTCACTTCACGCTCCAATTTTTTGATAATCTTTCTTGGGCGAATCAGAGGATAGCTCGATCGGGGGAGAGAATGGGGAAATCCCATATGACCCAATATATCTGACAAGTCGCACTATATGTCAACCCAAGATGCATCTTCCTCTCCAGGGCTTCGAAAAGGTACTTTTGGAACACCAATAGGCATTAAATGAAAAAAAAAATAAAGTAATCTATTTTACTTTGATGTGAAAACGTAATAGTGGGTTTAGTTTATTGTCCTCATAATATTGGTCTTTAGCATATCATTTTTTATCTATAGATTGGAGATTTGATAAAGGAAGTCAGAATGACTAACGACAAATTATTCTAAATATACCCGTCGAATGATGAACAAGTAGGGATCCGTTTGCTCATACAAAATGGTTCAACCACCCATTGCGTATTGATACTTATCGGGTATAGAATAGATCTGCTTCTCTTTGTTCCTATAAACAGAATTGTTCCATTATTACCAATAGAATAGAACAAATAGTAATCCTTACTTCACGATAATTCACTGAAAGGGGAGGCCCCTAGCATCATTTTTCCAATGCAATAAAGTTACATAGTGTCTATTTTTCTTTCATAAAGGGGTATTTCCATGGGTTTGCCTTGGTATCGTGTTCATACCGTCGTATTGAATGATCCCGGTCGGTTGCTTGCTGTCCATATAATGCATACGGCTCTGGTTGCTGGTTGGGCCGGTTCAATGGCGTTATATGAATTAGCAGTTTTTGATCCGTCTGACCCCGTTCTTGATCCAATGTGGAGACAAGGTATGTTTGTTATACCTTTCATGACGCGTTTAGGAATAACTAATTCATGGGGCGGTTGGAGTATTACAGGCGGAACTGTAACGAATCCGGGTATTTGGACTTACGAAGGAGTGGCCGGGGCACATATTATGTTTTCGGGGTTGTGCTTCTTGGCAGCTATTTGGCATTGGGTATATTGGGATCTAGAAATATTTTCTGATGAACGTACAGGAAAACCCTCTTTGGATTTGCCCAAGATCTTTGGAATTCATTTATTTCTTTCAGGGGTGGCGTGCTTTGGTTTTGGCGTATTTCATGTAACAGGTTTGTATGGTCCTGGAATATGGGTGTCCGATCCTTATGGATTAACTGGAAAAGTACAATCGGTAAACCCAGCATGGGGCGTGGAAGGTTTTGATCCTTTTGTTCCGGGAGGAATAGCCTCTCATCATATTGCAGCAGGCACTTTGGGCATATTAGCGGGCCTATTCCATCTTAGTGTCCGTCCGCCCCAACGTCTATACAAAGGATTACGTATGGGTAATATTGAAACTGTCCTTTCCAGTAGTATCGCTGCTGTCTTTTTTGCTGCTTTTGTTGTTGCGGGAACTATGTGGTATGGTTCTGCAACTACCCCAATCGAATTATTTGGTCCTACTCGTTATCAATGGGATCAGGGATACTTCCAGCAAGAAATATATCGAAGAGTCAGTGCTGGGCTAGCCGAAAATCAAAGTTTAACAGAAGCTTGGTCTAAAATTCCTGAAAAATTAGCTTTTTATGATTACATCGGCAATAATCCGGCAAAAGGGGGATTATTCAGAGCAGGATCGATGGACAGTGGGGATGGAATAGCTGTTGGATGGTTAGGCCACCCTATCTTTAGAGATAAAGAAGGACGTGAACTTTTTGTACGTCGTATGCCTACTTTTTTTGAAACCTTTCCCGTTGTTTTGGTAGATGGAGACGGAATTGTTAGAGCCGACGTTCCTTTTAGAAGGGCAGAATCGAAGTATAGTGTTGAACAAGTAGGTGTAACTGTTGAGTTCTATGGCGGCGAACTTAACGGAGTCAGTTACAGCGATCCCGCTACTGTGAAAAAATATGCGAGACGCGCTCAATTGGGTGAAATTTTTGAATTAGATCGTGCTACTTTGAAATCTGATGGGGTTTTTCGTAGCAGTCCACGAGGTTGGTTTACTTTTGGACATGCGTCGTTTGCTCTTCTTTTCTTCTTCGGACACATTTGGCATGGTGCTAGAACCCTGTTTAGAGATGTTTTTGCGGGTATTGACCCAGATTTGGATTCACAAGTCGAATTTGGAGCATTCCAAAAACTAGGAGATCCAACTACAAGAAAACAAGCCGTCTGATAGAACATTGCTGGGATATCTTTTGCTTCTTTTTTACTTTTACCTAAGGTATTAGAGAAAGCCTAATTTGAATCACTGCCATTTCTTTGACTCTTGTTTTTTCTTTATCCGGGAGATGATTCAAAATAAACAGGTATGAAAGTTATAATTGTAAACCACGATCGAACCTATGGAAGCATTGGTTTATACATTCCTCTTAGTCTCGACTCTCGGGATAATCTTTTTTGCTATCTTTTTTCGAGAACCGCCGAAAGTTCCAACTAAGAAATGATTTTTCATTATCTCAATTGAAGTAATGAGCCTCCCAAACTGTGGAGGCTCATTACTTCAATTAGTCTCCGTGTTCCTCGAATGGATCTCGTAGTTGTTGAGCGGGTTGCCCAAAAGCGGTATATAAGGCGTACCCAGTAAAACTTACAAGTAAACCAGATACAGAGATGGCGACTAGGGTTGCTGTTTCCATTATTATAGAATTTCAAGATCACAATGAATCTATGATAAGATTGTTTATTTACAACAGAATAGTATACAAAGTCAACAGATCTCAATTATTACAATAAGATTTATGGCTACACAAACCGTTGAGGAGCGCTCAAAAGCACGTCCAAAACAAACAGGTCTCGGGGGGTTGTTGAAACCGTTGAATTCGGAATATGGTAAAGTAGCTCCTGGCTGGGGAACTACTCCTTTGATGGGTGTCGCAATGGCTCTTTTTGCAATATTCTTATCTATTATTTTAGAGATTTATAATTCTTCCGTTTTACTGGACGGAATTTCAATGAATTAGATCCACAAGAATCATTAAGTCTCGGCTTTTCAATATAAAGTGACTAATTTAGGGCTCAGATTTCTACCCCATTCTATTTTGGTAGTTCGACCGCGAAATTTTTTTGTTTCTGTATTTCCGGAATATGAGTGTGTGACTTGTTAGAATTGATCCTAGTGCTAGTACAGAGAACCCATCTGTCATCTTGATAAAGATAGGTTTTTACCTCGTCGGATATTTATTCTAGTATTTGAAACACGAAATATATGAAATAAATTATGAAATAGTGGAACTATGATTTATATTGAATAGTTAGACCCCGTGGCCGGTCTCCAAACCATTTTCAAAGAATACGAAGCTAACAAATTCGAAATTAAAAGATTTTTCTTCTTTTAAACTCCTGTTTATGCTTATTTTAAGCCAAGGACAAAAGTTTCTTTGCTTTGGATTTTGAGTCATTATTATATTATCGATATTAATTATCGATTCATTAAATAAGTGATGATCCAATGGTTCTTACTCAGAGAAGCTTTGGGCTAAACTTTAAGTTTTTTTGAGAATCATAATCATCGGGGGTGTAGTATGAATCTGAGGTTTTAATTAATTCATAGGGTCTTAACAAGAGAATTCCTATAAAAAAAAAAAAAAGCCGAATTAGATACAAATCAAAATAATAATAAAAGAAATAGGGAACGAGAAGATTCAAGAGGCCTTTAACGATCACCATAAAGACAAATGAGCCAACTTGATGTTTTGGCACTATCACCATAAAGAAGAGTTGTCGGGTTTTTTTATTCTTTCATTTTATTCTTTCGTCTCGTCAAAGAAGATTGAATCAAAAAAGAAAGTAATAAATTTCCAACTTTCTATTACACATCCGTTGCAAGCAGCCTTTGTGTGCTTTTGCTTGAGCTGTACGAGATGAAATTCTCCTATACGGTTCTCGGAGGGGGAGTCCTCTTGGTTTACCTATCTCAATAAAGTGTATGATTGGTTCGAAGAACGTCTCGAGATTCAGGCGATTGCAGATGATATAACTAGTAAATATGTTCCTCCTCATGTCAACATATTTTATTGTCTAGGAGGAATTACGCTTACTTGTTTTTTAGTACAAGTAGCTACAGGATTTGCTATGACTTTTTACTACCGTCCGACTGTTACTGAGGCTTTTTCTTCTGTTCAATACATAATGACTGAAGCTAACTTTGGTTGGTTAATCCGATCGGTTCATCGATGGTCGGCAAGTATGATGGTCCTAATGATGATCCTGCACGTATTTCGTGTTTATCTAACCGGTGGGTTTAAAAGACCCCGTGAATTAACTTGGGTTACAGGTGTGGTTCTGGCTGTATTGACTGCATCTTTTGGTGTAACTGGTTATTCCTTACCTTGGGACCAAATAGGTTATTGGGCAGTAAAAATTGTAACAGGCGTACCTGACGCTATTCCTGTAATAGGATCTCCTTTAGTAGAGTTATTACGTGGAAGTGCGAGTGTGGGCCAATCCACTTTGACTCGGTTTTATAGTTTACACACTTTTGTATTACCCCTTCTTACTGCCGTATTTATGTTAATGCACTTCCCAATGA